CATATGATGAGCTACAACAATAGTTGTAGAGCCTAGCATAGCTAGGTTAAGAGATAATTGAGCATGCCATGACGTTGTTAGGATTTCATAGAGACCCTTATGGCCTTGTCCTGTAAATGGGCCTTTATGAGCCTCCAAAATATCTTTAAGTCCATGACCGATACCCCAGTTCGTCCTATACATATGACCAGCGATCAGGAAAAGAATAGCAATAGCTAAATGATGGTGTGCAATATCGCTCAACCATAAGCCACCGGTTATTGGATCTAGTCCTCCGCGAAAAGTAAGAAATTCTGCGTATTTGGACCAATTCAAGGTGAAAAAGGGGGTTGCTCCTTCGGCAAAACTAGGATAAAGTTGAGCCAAAAGGTCACGATTCAAGATAAATTCATGAGGAAGTGGTATCTCTTTAGGATCAACCCCAGCGTCAAGAAATTGGTTAATCGGTAAAGATACATGGATTTGGTGTCCCGCCCAAGAAAGAGACCCAAGTCCTAATAACCCCGCTAAGTGGTGATTCAACATGGATTCTACATCTTGGAACCAGGCCAATTTGGGAGCGGCTTTGTGATAATGGAACCAACCAGCAAAAAGCATTAACGATGCAAAAATCAATGCACCGATTGCGGTACAATAGAGTTGTAACTCACTAGTTATTCCAGATGCTCGCCAAATCTGAAAAAAACCGGAGGTTATTTGGATTCCTCGGAAACCCCCGCCTACATCACCATTCAAAATTTCTTGCCCTACTATTGGCCAAACTACCTGAGCACTGGGTCCAATGTGAGTAGGATCGCTTAGCCATGCTTCATAATTGGAAAAACGGGCACCGTGGAAGTACATGCCACTCAACCAAAGAAAGATAATGGAGAGTTGACCGAAATGAGCACTAAAGATTTTTCGAGAGATCTCCTCCAAATCACCAGTATGACTATCGAAATCGTGAGCATCAGCATGTAGGTTCCAGATCCAAGTGGTAGTATCGGGGCCCTTAGCTATTGTTCTTGAGAAATGCCCGGGTCTGGCCCATTCCTCAAAAGATGTTTTTACAGGATCCCTATCCACAACAATTTTAACTTCTGGTTCCGGCGAACGAATAATCATTAAGTCCTCCTCTTTCCGGACAAGACATACAAAGAGACTCGCCAACTGTCTTTTTAGTGAATCTTTGAAGGATAGATATTATGATTAGTCCTTTTCTTTACTATCTCTATCTACCACCCTTCTATTTTTTTTTTTTAGTTATTCACTGGAGCAATTATATATTGAAGTCAATCCGAGGCAAGTGTTCGGATCTATTATGACATAAGGATTAGGTGCCTAACGGACATTGGTTATCCGGGAAAATTATTTCCCGACATAACAAAAAAAGATTTTTTTTACGTTTTAATTTAAGAAGTTAGTGTATTTTTTTTTTAGGGTATAAGCCCTACATCTACTTTCCTTGAGTAAGCATAATCTAAATATTTTTATTCGATTCCAAACTCCAAGAAACTCATTAGAATTATTAAAAAAATCTTAGAATTATTAAAAAAATCGTCCTTTAGGTAGAAGTAGAATATTTAGATTGCCGCCTTTTATTTACTTTATTACCTCTGTTCTAGAGCCTATTCCTATTGTTTATACTTATGAAATATGATATAAAATAGAAATGATATAAAATCGAAGGTAGAAGAAAGGGATATAATGAAATTCTTGATTCGATCTTCCTACCAAAATTATTTGATTAATGCATCAACAATTAAAACGCCCTTTTTATGAAAATGAAGAGTGGTCTTATTCAAATTCAAAGCGCTTCGTAATCTTCAACCAGTTCTGTGCTTCAATATAATTTCCCGGAGTAAGCGCTATAGCTTGTTTCCAATACTCAGCAGCTTGATCAAACCAAGCTTCCGCAATTTCCGAATCGCCCTGTAGAATGGCCTGTTCTCCTCGGTCGGAATAGGCAGTTCCTTCCCCTAGAACCGTACTTGAGAGTTTCCTACCTCATACGGCTCAGAAATTGCTATCTTAATTTCTCCTATCTTAACTGAATTCGATTTCTCAAAAATCGATCCAATTTCTTCTTGGGTTAAGCATAAGAAGTTAATTACCTAAGTTTCAAACCCTAATTTTGAGCAATAATCAGTCTGATCTTTTCTCCCACCTTCAGAAGAATGAAGCATAGATAGCCCTATATCCTTCGTTCGAATTTTCTGAAAGGTAACTATCTCGGTTTCGTGTCTTTCATATATGAAATTTCTATAGAATCCTTGAAAAAGACTTTTCCCATAAGAAAGAAAAAAGAACTTACTATCTTTGGGATCTGATACTACACCGCTGCTTAATCCTTTAGTGGATCGGCTCTATTACATAAGCGGATTCCTAAATTTTGCCCCATATCATGGTATAATTAAGCAGTTTTTTTTAGTTGTATCGACCCAGTCGCTCACTAATTGATCTTTACGGTGCTTTCTCTATCAATTTGAGACTTTATCCATAGAGTAGTAGTATAGGCTCGACTTTCTTCTTATTTTGATTCTCGTTAATTGTTCTTCCTTCCTACAGCTGATAGGGCAAAATCATTGTTTTGACGATCCCTATGTAGAAAGCCCTTTTTCTAGTATTTACTAGAAAATTTCATCTTTTTTTCGTCTTTCTTTCTATAGTGGAGATAGTCGCACGTAATGACAGATCACGGCCATATTATTAAAAGCTTGCGGTAAGAAGGGGTTTCGTTCTAGCGCCCGGAAATAATATTCCAAAGCCTTTGTATGCTCTCCATTGCTTGTGTGTATAAGGCCGATGTTATATAGTATATAACTTCGATCATAGGGATCAATTTCTAGTCGCGTAGCTTCATAATAATTCTGCAAAGCTTCCGCATAATTTCCTTCGGATTGAGCCAACATCCGTTACGGTCGTTCATTCTATTCAAAAAATCTCCGTTCCAAAACCGTACATGAGGTTTTCATCTCATACGGCTCCTCCCTTCTGTACATAGTACTAAGCCAAAAATCTATAGAATGAAAATAGAATTAGTCCCATCTCATTATGGATCGAAAGGGGCTGGTATTTTTCCAAGAAATCTCTAGCCAACCTTCCCCCAAGAGGTTTTTCTTAACACCAATGAATTCTATTAATGCTAGAGGAAAACGATAGCTCCAGGAATTTCTTTGTTCTCAACGCCTCCTATTTAGAGGAATTAGCCACTTCAACGACCTTTGATGGTTATAAGGGTATCCAAGGTACAAACCTGATGGTTGTTTGCTATCCCAACCATTCTTCCCAATCCTGATACCGATCAGGAAAGGGTTAATTTCTAACAAAGTTTTTCTCTTGTTGATTCCTATTTCGAGGTGTAGTGCTTTTCTCCCCTATGCTGCCTATTGGTCCTAGTAGAGTGTAATACAGAACCTATCCTGTAGGTGTAACCTTTCGCTCAATACTCAAATCTACAATTGAAGCATCTAAGGCCGCATCAATCGAGGATACACGACAGAAGGAATTGTTAGTTCACCTCACCTTCCCCAAGCGTGGGTTTCCTTTACTAATTTGGTTCTCTCTATTTGAACCCCCTCTCTTTCTCGTGAGACTGAGATGTGGGTAGGGCTAAAAAAAAAAAAAAGTCAAATCGCACCATCTCTATAATAAGTAAATGCCCTTTTTTCCCCTGAGGTTGTCGGAATTATTTGCAATAAAATATTGGCTACAATCGAGGAGGTCTTATCAATGAAATTTCCATTTATACGGGATCTAGGCATAATTCCCAATCCATTCTATATAGAATTCTTTTCATTCTATCACAAAATAACATAAAAACTTATAAATCGCTCCATATGCTCTAAATGGATAACAAAGGTATGGATTTTCCACTCAGCTCAAATTGTCTCCTTTTTCTTCTGTTTGGACAAGAAGAGATATGAAATATTTGAGTAAGATTGGGTTTCATTCCCCTTTCCTATTTCTCAACAACAACTTCTGTCATCAGCTATTTTCCGTTTTCAAAGTCATTTCATTAATTATCCCATACCCCTTTTTATTTAGATTGTATCGCGTAACATACCTTATGCAAATAGAATTCTAGGGTTCCTTGGTTCCTTTATTTTCTTATGGAATAATAAGGATTCTTCTATTCTCTTTTTATTTGGTTTTTCCAAAAAGAAAAACTTTTTTGGGGGGCGGAATTCCTAGTAAAAAAAAAAAGGATCCTTATACTTAGATAAAAAAAAAGAATTTTTCGAATAGAGCCATGGAATCCCCCAACGGTTGTGGCTGTACCTGTACTGCAGGAATACAAAAACTCGCTATTCACTCAGTTTATTTTACATAATAAGTTATGTAGGAGAGATGGCCGAGCGGTTCAAGGCGTAGCATTGGAACTGCTATGTAGACTTTTGTTTACCGAGGGTTCGAATCCCTCTCTTTCCGTTTCTCTTAATTCATCAACGTTACCGATCACAATGTATCAAATCAAATAACAATTTTTTTGAGCAATAATACCTTTATTTAATGGAATTCTCTAAAGCAAATTACTTTGGTATGTAAAATATAACAAAAAACAAAAAAGATCCTAAGGTTAATCTATTTCTGCTAGCTGAATGGGAAAATACAAATTAAGAGCCTTAGGTCGATTTAATTCGGGGAAAGGGGAAGGGAAAAAAAATTCTATGAACCTTTCCTTTTGCATTAAGCTCAAGTCTGACGAGAGTAATATTCTACAACTAACAACTCATTTATTTTCAGACCGACCCACTTTCTATCTAGGATTTTTTGTACTAGTCCTTTATATTGCAATGTATCAACCGTCAAATGCTTTGGCAATTTGCCCGGATCGGATGAAGCAATAGAATTTTGAACCAAACATTTTGATCTTTGGTTCTCCTTCGTAGTAATAATATCTCGGGGTTTGCAACGAAAACTTGGTATATCAACTATACGACCATTAACTAAAATATGTCTATGATTAACTAATTGCCGGGCCCCAGGAATGGTTGAAGCCATACCCAATCGAAAAACAATATTATCCAAACGCATTTCAAGTAATTGTAGTAAAACTTGACCTGTTGACTTTTTTGCTTTTCCAGCGATATGTACATATCTAAGTAATTGTCGTTCTGTCAGACCATAATGAAAACGTAATTTCTGTTTTTCTTGAAGACGAATACGATATTGCTCTTTTTTCCCAGAATGGAATTTCTTTTTCAGATTACTTCCGGATTTAGGCGTTTTTCTAGTGAGTCCTGGTAAAGCTCCCAGACGGCGTATTTTTTTTAAACGAGGTCCTCGATAACGGGACATGAAGACTCCTTTTTTTATTGAAATTACATTTTACACAATAAATTTCATTGTATTTACATTACAGAATACATCGAAATTAAAACTGAATTAAACTAAAGGATAAACAGAGTAAAATCTACTAAAGTACCACAAAAAATGGAATTTCATCAACATCTGGATTTTTTTGTATATATATTATTTATTTTAATGTTTTGTATCTAGCAAAACTGTAAGATAGAACGACGTAATGGACTCTGGATTCGCCATTTAATTCGGAGAAAAAAAAAAGAGATTCTTGTTCATGGAACATCAATAGAGAAAAAAGCCGACTATCGGATTTGAACCGATGACCCTCGCATTACAAATGCGATGCTCTAACCTCTGAGCTAAGTGGGCTTACATAACAGAAATAGTGTAACAAATAGAAATATATATAGATATAGGAAATCCTAAAAATGGCAGATCTTTATTATTAATCTTAGTTATTAACTAGGAAAAAAATACTAGAATTTCATAACATAAAGAAAAAGTTAGATTGATATGCTTAACTAAACGATATTCTACGATATTCTTAAAGAGGATTATATAATTTAATAGGATTATAGAATTTATTGAACTTTCTTTTTATTTCTCTAACTCGCAAATTCATTTTTCTAATAGAATCTATTCCAATTTCTATATTGAATTTGATTTCAGATATTTTAAATTTGATACGGCTCGGACGAATAATCTAATACATAGAAAAGAATAATATATATGAATAATAAAGAGAAAATGCGAATCTTTTGGCATTTTCATTCGAGCATTATATACATTTTAAAAAAGATTTTTTTTATTTGTTAATAATTTAAGGATTAATATTTCACTAAGGAAAAGATAGAATTATAACAAATGAAATTTCTAATTCTGATTAGAAAAAAAAAGAATTAATATCAAGCGTTAGAGTATGATTTTGAATATTCTCAAAAAGGAAAGAAGGGGGTGGGGGAGAGAAAAACTTTTGGATATATTGATTCCGATTGAATTACAAATATATCAACGGTAGAATCAATTCAATGCTGAATTGCAATAAGCGGGGTCTCTTGAATAGAGACGAGCTGCTAAACTACGTCGAATAATGAATTCAATGATTCAAAAAAAACTAAGAGATACAGGAAATTAAACAAGGAATCCAGGTTTCAAAGAAAAAAAAGACAATGGGGATATGGCGAAATCGGTAGACGCTACGGACTTGATTGTATTGAGCCTTGGTATGGAAACCTGCTAAGTGGTAACTTCCAAATTCAGAGAAACCCTGGAATGAAAAATGGGCAATCCTGAGCCAAATCCCTTTTTTGAAAAAAACAAGTGGTTCTCAAACTAGAACCCAAAGGAAAAGGATAGGTGCAGAGACTCAATGGAAGCTGTTCTAACGAATCGCGGTGTAATTACGTTGTGTTGGTAGTGAAACTCCCTCTAAATTACTAAATTAGAGAAAGAAGGGCTTTATACATCTAATACACACGTATAGATACTGACATAGCAAACGATTAATCACAGAACCCATACTATAATGATAGTATAGGTTCTTTATTTTTTTTTTAGAATGAAATTAGGAATGATTATGAAATAGAAAATTCTGAATTTTTTTAGAATTATTGTGAATCCATTCCACTCGAATATTGAGTAATCAAATCCTTCAATTCATTGTTTTTGAGATCTTTTCTTTTAAAAATAGGATTAATCGGACGAGGATAAAGAGAGAGTCCCATTCTACATGTCAATACTGACAACAATGAAATTTCTAGTAAAAGGAAAATCCGTCGACTTTATAAGTTGTGAGGGTTCAAGTCCCTCTATCCCCAAACCCTCCTTTATTCCCTAACCATAGTATTTATCTTATCCTCTTTTCTTTTTTATCAATGGGTTCAAGATTCATTAGCTTTCTCAGTATACTTATACTCTTTCACAAAAGAGTGCGAAGAGAACTCAATAGATCTTATGTTATTCATTAAATAGATTTGTTTTTTATTAGAGTATCCGCAAAAAATCTCAATTATTAATTAAATTTATAAGTGTTATTAAGTAAGCCGTCTACAATGCATAGGACTATCCCCCCATTTCAAAATTAGGAATGGAATACTTTATTGATTTTTTAGTCCCTTTAATTGACATAGATGCAAATACTCTACTAGGATGATGCACAAGAAAGGGTCAGGATAGCTCAGTTGGTAGAGCAGAGGACTGAAAATCCTCGTGTCA